ATTCAATTCATTGATACGGATCGGGATACATATTCTAGAATAGTCTAGAGCACGATACATACTTCTTCATCTAGGTGTATATATATTCCCTTTTTTTAGATGGGAAAAAAGAGATGTATGGTAAAGAACAAAACGAGATTCTGCTCCCTTTTTTCTTTTTTTCTTCATATTCATTCCATGAAGGAGCTAAGACCATTCCAATGCTCCTTTTCGCCATGCAAGCAAGCACGAAAATCATCTTTCGGAAACATCGAAACTCATTGCCAAAAGAAAGACCGTTTCCACATCAAAAACAACAAAAACTAGAGGTTTAGCGGATTCAGAATTTGAACCACCATGGGTTCTATACCCGATTCATAACTATAGCATGCTGGATACAGAACTATAAGAAAGTGTGCAGTGAGGAATCTTTCTAGGTAGCCAGTCTTTCACTTCCGCCTCTCCACTCCCATGCCTTTCTTGGTCGGACCAACCCAACCGGCGATTTCCGACAAGTCTTTCTGAATTTTTAGAGCAAGAAGCGGAACCAAAATCAAGCTTTCTTCCTCTTTATGGATAACCAATCCATTTTACAATATAGTTGGGAGACTTTCCCCAAGAAATGGGTACATAAAATGAAAAGATCGGAACATGGGAATAGATCTGATACCAATACTGACTACCCATTTCCATTGTTGTGCTTTCTCAAATTGCATACCTATACACGGGTTCAAGTTTCGATCGATATTTGCGGAGTTGATCATCCCTCTCGAAAACGAAGATTTGAAGTAGTCCATAATTTACTGAGTACTCGGTATAACTCACGCATTCGTGTACAAACAAGTGCAGACGAAGTCACACGAATATCTCCGGTAGTCAGTCCATTTCCATCAGCCGGCCGGTGGGAGCGAGAAGTATGGGATATGTCTGGTGTTTCTTCCAGAAAGAATCCGGATTTACGCCGTATATCAACAGATCATGGTTTCGAAGGTCATCCATTACGAAAAGACTTTCCTCTGAGTGGATATGTGGAAGTACGCTATGATGATCCAGAGAAACGTGTAGTTTCTGAACCCATTGAGATGACCCAAGAATTTCGCTATTTTGATTCTGCTAGTCCTTGGGAACAGCGTAGCGACGGATAATGAAGAATCCACATAGGTCCAGTCCAGGGGACAAATAAATAGGAAATGCTATTTGCTTCTTCCTTCTTCATTCAGAAGAAGAACTTCTATGAAATGAAAGAGTCTCCACGGGCGTCGGATATCATTGATAAAAAGGAAGAATTCCTTCCATTCCTCCGTCTATGGAATAAGTAAAGAAAAAGTACTGCGTCTCGATCTATACGAAAGTTTTTCTTTCGGTTTCCAGAAGAGTTAGTATATGAAATACACTCTCTCTGGGCTCGTGTAGTTTCATACTACACTCGCTTGTTCGTAAACTTTACTCTCCGTGTAGTATGAAATTTGATATTTTATATACGAAAGCAAAGATACAGTTGGCGATTATTGCCTTTTTGTCGTGGACTTAGTAGTCCACTTCAATAATCCAACAAACAGTCCCTTACAGGTCCGATAGCGAGGGGACTTTCCTCATAAGTCAGACACCTCCTTGGAATATGAAGTTTTTTCCTCTGTTGTTGAATCTGAAGCACTGTAGTAAATTCTTTTAAAGCAAGAAAGGGGATGTGTTTAGGTGCAGAAGCCACTTCAGATATTTACTGCATATGGATCTCCACTCTCTGTGTCTCACCACGAAGCCATTACCACCACTGGCCGGTTTTTTGTTCTATTTGTTTTCTCTATGAATTTCTTTTTATGTTAGCGAGCTTACCGATCATGGACTGCACTGTCTCATTTTATGCTTCTTTTTGCTCCGTGCAGGATCGTCAGACCAGCGCCCTAATTGGTCATGGTCGTCAGGGTGGGGGGGCTCACTGACATGGACTGTCTCCATCTGCCTTCTTCTGCTACTGGTGAGAGGCTGAAATAGAAAGGAATGGTTGGGCCAACCAGATGCTGAAATAGGGGGGAATTGGAAATATTCTCCATATCCTATTCCAGAAAGGGCTCAATCTGGTTCTGGACCCCGGCCGGATTAGAGTTATTATATAATGAAACTTGCTTTTGCTTCCTTAGCTAGTCCTATCTTTCCCTCCCTCTTACGAATCTCTCAAGTCCTGCACCAACATCTTGCTTATGCTCTTCATGCGGTGACTCCGTCGATAAGAGCTCTCATCTAAGGCCGAATTGTATGCAGAGGCAGATCTTCGCGGCAGGAAGGAAGATGTGAAGACTTAAAAAAAATGTGTCGGCTGCTTTTGCCAAAAAGAATGATAAAGGCAAGAAGCCGGCATGGGAGCAAGAGCCTCTAGTGGTGGGAGATTCCGAAAGAAGCCCACTTTTCATGAGAGACAAACAATATGCCTTTCGTAGAAAGAAAGTCCCCAAGTCAACAGTCAACAGCTATTGAACGCGGGAAAGAGTTGCCGGATATCAAACAGAGGAAGCGGGGTAGGTTGGTCGAGCTTACCTCTATCCAACGGGAGGAGGAGAAGCTGACTCGGCCTGTTCTAATTGACCCGGTCACCACTCCGACTACCGCTTTCACTACTCTTTAAGGCCGATGCACACCCCGGAGGAAGGCTTTCAGAGAACCTCTACTCCCCTGACCAGAAAGCAGATCTGATCTCAAAAGCCAGAACTGTCTCTATCTCCATAGCCGACAGCCTCTCTCTTCTCTGTCCTCAAGCACCACCTTCCCTAAAGCTGCCTTTTCTCTAACCCTTCCCTTAAAAGCCGAAACAACAATCATTCTCTTTTTTTTTCTATAACCCCTGGAACAGAAACTATGCTAGCTTCTTTCCTCAATCCCAATAAAGGATATCGATTTCCGATAACCACTTTCACCCGATCCAATTCACCTCCATCGAGCCAGCGAACTAGTAGATCCGGAATGGAAGGATGTAGCGGTATTCGAATTATCCGGCAAGATTCTCCCTCTTTTCGAGCTAGTATAGTTGACCATAAGGTCACACCCCTTCTTCATTCTATGAGCTATTCTAGAACGGTTTCCACCAGTCCGGGTTTGTTCTTCTTGATAAGCTCCCGCCCTCTGCTTATCAATATTGTTCATCCCTCTAACTAAAAGATGAGGACATTCATTAGGAGTTTGAGGTTTGATTTGATGGGGAACTCCCTCCTCTGTTGGAGGCACGAGTCATTTCTCCAAACAAGAGCAATGAAAAGTGCCTCCTCATCATCGATTGAATAGATAATGTCGGTGAAGACACTAGACTTTGGATTGGAAGCGTCAGTCCTCCTTCAGAGTCACTACTACGCCGATTCGCCTTAGTAGTCTAAAAGTAGGATAAAGGGGAAGCACTAGGACTAGCTCGGTCTCAATCTCCTCGTTATTGAAAAGCGAAGGAAAGCTATTCAATTGCAGAGGGGCCCCGGCTTTATCCCTTTCTCCTTGCTGGGAGGCGACTGATGAGCGGAAGGGAAGTCGAGGGCGTTAGCAGGGGAGACCTTAGCTCTTGCGGGTAGTTCGGTAAGGGAAGCAGTTGGTCCTGTTCTTTCGTAGGAACTCGGCTATGAACAAGCGTAGTTCTGTGGTGGGCTTTGAACGGAGCAAAAGCACTTCGGTTTAGGTAACTTGCTAAGGCCTCCAAAGGGAGTGTGTGCCACACGCTCAAAGACTTACTTAACCCGGGACTCTTAACCCCTACAAACTCATCAAGAGTTTTGTATGTGTTAGGAGTTGAAGTCCAAACAGGCTTCAACCGGAAACCCAGTTTCAAGTTTAAGGGGAATATCGATATAAGCCGGAACATACCTTAACAAGTACCGATACGCGTTTTGAAGTATTTCATATGCTACTTCGGTACTAGCCCTCGTTTGTCGATAGCCCTTCGGCATTATGATTATGGTTGAGAGTGGACTCTTTGGCCACACCCTAATGAGCTTAGGAGGTATGCCTGACTTTGTCAAAGAGACGTAAATGGTAGTACCAGTACGCTTGGAGGGGAGGGGTCACCCCTCCAGTACCACATAAGGTGTGTCGCCACAGCCTTGAGATACTTTCCTACGAACAAGGCACCGGACCGCTTCAAGCAGATGTCTTTGGGTATCCACTCCATCATGCTTATAATTACTCTAAGCGGGGTCGCTTTCTTCTATTAGCAAGGGAGAAGAAGAAGCTCTTCAACTAACTTGAATACTAGCGAAGTGACATAGGCTTTCCTATAGCTCGCTGGCTTACCTCAGATCGATCCCTAGCCCCATTAGTAGGACTTAGCTGCTTTGATAGAAGCAGGAATTAGACAAAACCTTAGCATCACTCCAAGGAATCCAACTCCATAAAAGCATAAGCAAATAAGCAAACTTGGTTGGCACGCTACGGTCTGATGGAACCTAGCCATTGGCTATGAACTCCTACTTGCTAGACTGTAAGCACTATTGAAAGCACTACGGAGAATGCCATTACAGAGACTCCCACTAGGGAGTCCTCCCCCAATGGCACTATTCCCTAAAGGTAAACTAAATAAAAGAGCATTTGATTTGAGAGTCACCCCAAAAACCCATCTTTCTTGCTTGCGATTAGACCAAAAGAACGGAAATGAACTTTCTTTTCCCCCCAAAAAAAAAGAGATTGAAATGGTTGATCAGTTCAGTGCGATTCCTACCATCCATCCATTATGAGATATCTCTCTCCGAAACTTCAAACCCACCCCAGTTCCCCTTACATAATGAAAAAATCCTTATTGGGTCTCTTGTGGAGACTGCATAAACGTCGGCTACAAGTCCAACTGCCAAGGCAATTTCTGGTCCAGTGCAGTGTGTGCGAGATAAAAAAAACTTCCACCTTTAATATTCTATTGAGCATCAACTTCATGCGTGCCTTAATTCTTTGTCAATTTGACACCTTTTGGGTGCTCCCGCTTTTTCATCCTTCATATCCCTCTCAGTTATAGCATATTTATTTTATAAATCAGGAAAATTCTATCCCTCTATTGCCAGAGAAAGCAAGAGAATAAGGTGAGAGACCTTATTCAGTAATATCCAACTTATTAGAAAGCTGCTGTTGGTCAACTCAAAATCATGATGATATCAATTGATGTTTTTGCTTCCTTCCATCTTCTATAGGGAATGGAATGACCAGTCTTGTATGAGAATAAGGATTTTTGATAAGAGGGAGCTGCTTCTATCGTAGAAAATGGAGTTAATAAGCTCTCTTTCCGCACTCCCTTTTGGTCGTGTTAACCCTCTCTTCCAACATCTTGTGTGACAGGATGGATTAGGTGGCAAGATCGCCTTAGCCCATGACGCTATACCTTCTCTTACGTCCTCTACCTTTTGCTCCCATCAAAAGCTATATGGATAAGGTTCCGACAGCCTCTGTGATTAGATCGAGGTCTTTCTTGCTCTCTCTTTTTGTGCTTCAATTAGTTTGAGAGAAGGACGTGATATTGGCGATTAGCTCTCCCGATCTTTGACTTTTCCTAGAAAAGAGGTCGGTAAGACAATAGATCTGGGATTGTCAATCTATGATCAGAGATTGAGATCCGGTCGTACTAACTCAAAAAGACGTAGGTAGGTTGAGATCAGACCCATAACTAGTCCCGGTCCATGAGGTTAGATTCCCAAAGGGCCTTTCTACGATGTCTCAAGAGCTATAACTAAACCTGACTGGCCCGATGCATTCCATTCCCTTCTTTATTACTTGTGTTCCGATCAAAAAAATGTTAAACTCCGGTCGGGCCTGCCTTTGAAGCAAGCGGAGGGTTGGTGAGAATGAGAACACTAAACACAGTGTTTTAGCCCCTTCTTCTTAGGCTCTTTGGATGCTTTTCGATGAGCCTTACCCGTTAAAGAAGATCCTCTGCCCGAACAGTTCTAACTCGACCCTTCTTAATGCTATAAACCTTCCATTGAATCCTGTGCCTACCCGTTCACCGAGCGAACGAGGTAAAGGAAAGAACTGAGCTAAGTTCTCATTTTTAAGGACATATCCTGCACCCCGATTCAAAGAAGAAGGAGTCAGATATATATTCAAATATAATGAAAATAAATAAATTTAATAAAATAAACATGAATAGAATTCGTATGTACAACTCATATTTCATGGTTATTCAAACGTAAATCAAAGGATCTTGGCCCTTTCTCATAAACAGATTTTCAAATCTATTGATTCTCAAAATTTGAAAAAATCATTGATTCGTCTGGTATCTACAATAGAAAATATATGATTTCTATCATTTTAGAATTAGAATTTTACCAGATCGAAAATCTTTTGTGTTCAAAACTTAAATTTATAGACCCAATGTCGCATTCAGTCAAAATTTATGATACATGTATAGGGTGTACCCAATGTGTACGAGCTTGTCCCACGGATGATACCTTGGGACGGATGTAAAGCTAAGCAAATTGCTTCCGCGCCAAGAACCGAGGATTGTGTAGGTTGTAAGAGATGTGAATCCGCTTGCCCAACGGATTTTTTGAGTGTCCGTGTTTAGTTTATTTATATTTATGGCATGAAACAACTCGCAGCATGGGTCTTTCTTATTGATATGTGACAAAAAACTCCACTTGAATCATTTGATTCCTCTTTACCGAGAAAAGTCGGTACTCGAGAAAAGAAAATATATTATTCTTCTCCCGAGCACGGGGTTTTCTGGTCAAAATTTATCTTGTCTTTATCACGAGTTATTTTCCTTGGTTAACAATACTTCTGGTTTTGCCGATATTTGCGGGTTCTTCAATTGTCCTTTTCCCTCATAAAGGAAATAAGGTGTATAGGCGGTATACTATATGTATATGTATCCTGGAGCTCCCTCTAATGACCTATGTATTTTGTTATCATTTCCAATTGGACGATCCATTAACCCAATTGAAGGAAGATTATAAATGGATAAATCTTTTTGATTTTCACTGGAGACTGGGAATCGATGGACTTTCCATAGGACCCATTTTACTGACAGGATTTATCACTTGAACCAACAAACATTAGATTTAGCAAAATTAGCTAATCAATCATATCCCGCAGCATTGGAAATAATATTCTATTTCTATTTTGGTTTTCTTATAGCTTATGCTGTCAAATCGCCGATGATACCCCTACATACATGGTTACCAGATACCCACGGGGAAGCACATTACAGTACATGTATGCTTCTAGCTGGAATCTTATTAAAGATGGGAGCATATGGATTGATTCGGATCAATATGGAATTGTTAGCTCACGCTCATTCTAGATTCTCCCCCTGGTTGATCATAGTCGGAATAATACAAATCATTTATGCAGCTTCAACGTCTCTCGGTCAACGCAATTTGAAAAAGCGTATTGCCTATTCTTCCGTATCTCACATGGGTTTCATAATTATAGGAATTGGTTCTATAACTGGCATGGGACTCAATGGAGCCATTTTACAAATACTCTCTCATGGATTGATCGGTGCTGCACTTTTTTTCTTGGCAGGAACGAGTTGTGATAGAATACGTTTTGTTTATCTCGACGAGATGGTGGGGGATATCTATCCCAATGGCAAAAATATTGACCATGTTTAGTAGTTTCTCGATGGCTTCTCTTGCATTACCAGGAATGAGTGGTTTTGTTGCAGAATTCTTAGTTGGAATAACCCAAAATCTCTTTGAATGCAAAAAATGTTAATTACTTTTGTAATAGCAATTGGAATGATATTAACTCCTATTTTTTTATTGTCTATGTTACGTCAGATTTTCTATGGATACAAGCTATTCAATATCCCAAACTATAAATTTTTATATTCTGGACCGCGTTCTTTCGATCTGTATCTTTCTACCTGTAATAGGAATTGGGATTTATCCTGATTTCGTTCTTCCGTTATCGGTTGACAAGGTACAAGTTATATTATCTAATTATTTAGAGTTTGGAAAGAGCTGCTAAATCAAGTTCTCGTTTAGGTGAAGGAAGTATGACTGCTTTACCAATAGTTGAGACTCAATCGGGAGAGGATATGAAATAAGCTCGAGAGGTAGTTCGAGAGGAAAAAAGAGAGTGAACCAAGTGACTAGGTTGGTTACTTCTGTTTCGGTGGGGATGAGTTCACTAACCTGGCATCCGACTTGGGGAACCGACACTTTCTGCAATACCAAATACCAGAAAAAAAGTAGACAGATTGGAAAATCTACATCTCCATTCCGTGAAAAGAACAAGGAAGAGCGGACCTGGGTAGAATCCCCGCCCCTGTTAGTCTAAGGGAATCCTACTATCGATGATTTCGACTATTCCTATTCCAATTGACATCCGAGTTCAGCTGCAGTCACTGAAGACCATGAGTCCCATTCTACTGAGCAAAGCTCGCATTTTCAACAAGGGAAGTCAATTCAACTCACCTAAACTGCCTGCCGCTTACTGACTTCAATCCTTCTTCCTTGCCTGCGCTTTCTGTCTATCCTTAATTTTCTATTGAAATACTTCTGCAATGAGAACGGGAACGCTTACTAGTGTAAAGAGGGCACTCCTACGAGATCTTATCCAGGAACGGAACTCGAAACAGGCACTGGGAAAGGCGCTGGCTTTTCAAAACCTATACTATAGCTTAATGAAAAAGGCCTAGTTTGCTCAGAAAGTTGTCAGTCTTGTTTATGTGCTTCTTCATTGGATTGAGTGTGTGGTAGCCGCTTCTGACCGAAGCGCTCTTTCTTCGTTATTTTTTCCTGCAGCTCCTTCAGGGGCACTTCCATAATAGTCATTTTGATCATTCCCTTTATCTCGTCCTCTAACCACTCATTAGAATCCTCTGTCTGCGTCTTTCCCTTTTGTTGTTAGGAACATTTTACATAATCCTGCCACGCTTCTTTCTCCTTGGGTGGATGCTCGGGTTGCCCGTTTCCGTAGAATATATTGGTCGAGTCTAAACTGCCTCGCGGGACCGCACCACCGCTTAACTCTGGGAAAGGCATGGGCATTCTGTAAGAACAGCAGCATGCTGGAGTGGAGATGACACATACGCGAAAGTACCGGACGTGCCCCTGAACCTCCGCATCCTGTGTGGGTCAATACACCAAGGGGCCTGACTGATTAAGAGTTCAACCAAACTATCTCCCCGGCGTCACTCTCTGAGCAGCCAGTGTTGAAGAAAGAAGCGTGGGATGAATACCAAAGACCCCGTTTTGAGTTTCGGGGATGGATTCCTCCACCTCTCTTACCCTCGCTGCGAGAAAGAAGCCATTGCCCTGGGATACAAGTTTGATCCCGTAGCACAAGATTATATACCGGAAGAATCATAATACCAATGGTACCCTTAAGAGCTTTAACCACACCGGTGAAAGAGGAAGAAGGGAAGCAACAATCCTACATCGACTCTGTAAGAAGCTTGGGCACCTGCTCCAATAAAGCTAAGAGGACTAGCTACGGTGTGGGCACCAGATCCACTCAGTGAGGCCGGGCAAGACTTTTCGTCCGATATAGTAGTGTCAGACATTTGTCAGACTTAAGCAGTGGGATAGACTCCTTCCATTCCAATGGAAAGATAGGAGATGTTTAGCCAGTACAAGCTGTGTTTGTGGCACCCATCCCGACTTGGAGTGGAGTAACCAGGAAGAGGCACCGAGGAGGGACAGAAAGAACAGAAGCTGAAAGATTCACCTGCAGGGACGCGCTCCGGTCTCGTGTCAGCCATCGTTCTATATTCGTGAACAACTTACGCTATTTGTAGTAGAGAAGGGGCACTAAAAACCCGAAAAGCGAGGGTTACTAGCTTCCTCCTTTCTTAGAGAATTTCGAGATAGCCAGTCGCGCATTCTTCCTTGCTGTTGCACATCTATCCTTATATACAATGCCTCCACCTGTTTCATCTTGCGGAGACTACCTCTTTCTCTCTATCTAGATGTGGCCTCTGTATCTAGATCGAAGAGACTATTTTAGGATCGACCCCAACAACTTCGCCACCGCTGAGGTAAGGACCCCGATTTCATATTGAATGACAACAGAAAAGACAATACACGAATTAAAACAACTGGAAAACACGGAACTTAATTTGAAAATGGATAAAAGATCGAGAGACTACTTCGTCAACGCTAGCTGAAACCCTTGACTTGACCTCCACCTTATTGAGAAGGAACCGTAGATGAACTCATTGCCTGGGAGACCACAATGGAGAATGTTTTACATATGTAAATTCGGAATGTAGATCGAGAGGTCGTTCCGCCCCTTGTCCCCGAATTTGGGTAATAAGTTCTCCTAAAAAAACAATCTTGCTCCAACTTTACTTTCTTCTATAGGGCCTAGCTGGCAAGCGATCCCAGTTCGCAGCAGAGAACAAAATTTCGCTTATCCACCAAGCACGGATGTTTATTCATGATTAAGGATAACTTGAGGTCGGTGGCGGTGGCTACCTGCGATTCGATCAGCCCCCCGATTGAAGACTGCTTCGTCTTCGGTGGAGAAGAAATATCAAAGTGGAGAACTCACTCTCTCCAACCAAGTCCTCATTCATCCAAAGAAAGAGGGTTTCCCATTCAAATGGTCAAGTTGAAGCTTATTTACTCTCTCTAGTAAAGCTTTGCAAAAGCCAACGGAAGCTAGATTTAGGGAAAAGGGTTCTATATCTCCCAGAAAGGTTTTTCAGGCTCTTCCCTATGTTCAAATTAAAAAGGATTCTTCATTCCCCTTCTACATGCTTCTGCAAGCAATCTGGTGCACTCTGATGGTAGGGGAGATCAAGAGCGATTTCCCAGTCCAGTTTTTGAAAGTACGAGGTAGACGCTCCCGAATCTGCCCCAGAAGAATTCATCCAATTTACGAGAAAAGGCGCGGCTTCGCTACTGAGGAGAGCTTGAACGGAAAAAACAATCGCGACCGCCCCTAACTGAACTAATGTACAGGAGAGGGCTCGACCCCCTAGATAATAAACACTTATCCTCAAAAAGTATGTCTCAAAAAGCGATCGTCCCTTCCACCAAAATAATGGTAAGAGGTTCCGAGGACGTATAAGGGTATGAGTTTCAATATTCAATAATAATAATGACAAAGAGTATAGATAGAGTCCCCATCAACGATGATTTAACACTAACACCAACGGTAAATGTAAATAGGAAGCGTAACGTAAGGATTTTCGCTAACTATTACGGCCGGCATCGGCATGCTCTTCTCTCTCTTGCATAGGCCTAGAGGTTTTTTTTCTTTTCCTTTCTATTTCGATTTAGATTCTGCCGAACGTCGTTCTTGCCAAGGCTGTATGTCTTTTTTCAGCCTACTCAAGTCCAAACCATTGGGACCCCTTAGAGGTTCTAACCAGGGAGCACGAAGATCCCAAAAACGCATAGTTTCTCCCCCAAAAATAACTTCTCCGGTCGGAGAACGCATTAGATATTTACCTAAACCAGTGGGTCCTTGGGCGGATCCCACGTTAGCCCCAAGACGCTGGTCTCTCACTAGAAAAGTAAATGCTTGAGCTTGTGTTGAGCTGGTCAACATCTGTGGTCCCAGCACTACTTGACACCATATTTTGAGCAGCTGGTGCTTCTGTTTGAACTCCTTTTTGGTATTTAGTTCCTGCAAGAGGAAATGTTATTTTTCGAAATAATTCATATGACAGGATCACAAGAAATTTCGAAATTATGCCTCCGTTAGGCTAGGTAGATTTTGAGATCATCTCCATTCCATGTGCGGGGCAGCTGGTGTCCCTCACATGTCTGCAATCTGTAGGCTCCTGTCCCTGTGACTTCCTTGATGATGTAGGGACCATCCCAGTTAGCTGAGAGCTTGCCGACCCCTTCTAAGAGACCAGTAGCTTCAAGCTTCCTTAGGACCAAGTCCCCCTGCTGGAAGCTTCTAGGACAGACTTTCTTATTCATAAACTTGATTGCAGACCTCTTCTGAAGAGTGATTCTGGAGAAATCCTGTAGCCTTAATTCTTCTAACTGATCTAAATTAGAAGACTGAAGCTGATTGTTCTGCCTGAGCCAATCCATAGGATGTTGATCTTCAAGAAGCATAGCCTGCTTGATTCTGGGGCTTGGAACCAAGAGTTTAGTTGGAGTAACAGCCTCCATACCAAATGCCAGAGTGTAAGGAGCCTCACCAGTGATTGAGGAGGGGGTAGTCCTGTATGACCAAAGGACCATAGGAAGCTCATCAGCCCACAATCCTTTATGACCCAAGAGCCTTTTCTTGAGGATAGTGAGGATGGCTTTGTTGGCAGCCTCTGCTTGTCCATTGGTCTGAGAATGTGCAACTGAAGCATATTTGAGAGTAACCCCTTTATCCTTACAGAGCTTCTGTAACTTGACATTGGTGAACTGAGAGCCGTTATCTGTGACGATGAATTGAGGCAAGCCAAATCTAGTGAAGATCTCTTTTGATAGGAATTTGATAACTGCAGCAGTTGTTGCTTTGGCTAGGGCAACTGCCTTAATCCATTTGGTAAAGTAATCTATGAGAACCAGCATGTACTTCCTTTGCCCTGACCCTATTGGGAATGGGAATGGCCCCACAAAATCCATGCCCCAAACTGCAAAGGGCCAAGGGCTGACAATAGGCTGAAGTTGCTGTGAAGGTTGATGGAGTACCTTCCCATAGATTTGACAAGCTTTGCACTGCTTGGCATAGGCAATAGCATCCTTCTTGATTGTAGGCCAATAGTAGCCTTGCCGCAAGATTCTTTGAGTAAGAGTGTGCCCAGCCGAGTGACTACCACACTCTCCAGCATGTACCTCTTCCAAAATATCTGGTACTTGGAGTGGATGGACACACTTGAGTGAAATGCCTGAAAAGGACTTTCCGAAGAGAATACCTTCCCATATGAAGTATCATGCAGCCTTGGTTCTGATAGCTCTTGCCTCAAGCTTGGATTTGGGTAGAAGTCCCTGTTGGAGATAATGCATGATTGGAGCCATCCAATTGTCAGGGCTGCCCTCTTCTACCAAATCAATGCTAACTTCATTAATAGAAGGATGGTGGAGTTTCTTGATCATGAAAGCATTACTGCCACCTTCCAGGTCAGCTAACTGGTTCTGCTCTCTAGGCACGTGCCTGATTTGGAATTGATTGAACTTGGAGATCTCATTTCTAACCAGGTCCAAGTATTTGAGCAGAGTTGGATCACGACACTCAAACTTTTTGAGGATATGATGAACCATTAGCTGACTATCTGCATGAGCAATTAGATTGAAGGCTCCCACAGCTAGGGCCAGCCTTAATCCAGCCAACAAGGCTTCATATTCAGCTTGATTATTAGTTGGACTGAATAGGATTTTAATGGCACCATAAAGGATTAACCCCTCAGGGCTTTTGAGTATCATGCCAACACCACAGCTGCTTGAGCCAGATGCTCCATCAGTGTATAACTCCCAAGGATTGATGACTGACTCAGGTGGCTCATCAGGATCAACAGAAGTTGGAGTGAAGTCTGCTATGAAATCCACCAGAGCTTGAGCTTTGATAGCTGTCCTGGGCACAAAGTGAATGTAAAAATCACTGATTTCAATAGCCCATTTGGTCAATCTGCCTGAGATGTCAGGATTTTGAATGGCTTGCTTCACTTCGAGAACTCCCTATCTACTCTTGTAAGCCCATAGCAGCTTCCTACAATTGAGAGTAAGGGCATTCATTTAGGATTAGGAAGGCAGTAAAGTAAGTACATACAAGACAAGTCGGTTTAACAGAAGCCCCGAAGGAAGGAGATGCAGTTCTTTAATCATTCCAGTTCTCAATGGATAACCGCCACCTATGACCGGAGGAGGAGCAGATAGTGGTCTCTCGATTCCCTTTTGCGTGCTTCATCCTCTTGAGTTGGATCCATAACCATAATAGGGGAGTAAGTTTTCACTCGTTTTAGCATTCGTCGTCAAGGGCTGGTTCAATTCTAATAAGCGCTTTATCTTCTTGTAAGAAAATAGCTTTCAAAGGCTGACATTGACATCGAAACAATCCTAAGAATCGTGGGATTGGTCTTCCATGCCCCTGATCTTACCTCTTTCTGACTTTTTACATGGATTCCTTCCTGCTTTAAGTTACGGATGGACTATTTCTATACTGAAGCCCCTTTGGTTATGGGGGGCAAGTGGAACCCAGGGGCTACCTTTTCGGCTTGGAGAACTCCGCTAGTAAACTGAGCCAGAGTGGAAGATGGGTCGGGGCCTTTTAGAGTCGAAACAGGAAGAAGCTCAGTGTTAATAACCGTAAGGAAAAATGTTAAGGTAGATTGGTATAAGCTCGTTTTCTGGGTAAAAAAGAACCTCTTAGCAGTACTATGCTTAGGGCGGGTCGAGAGTCATTCACTCACTGGAGAAGCTTGATCGAGCTGTCAAATCCGAGTACGGGACGAAATAAGAAGGTGGAGGTATGTAGTGGAATTAGTTATCTGGATGAAAGGGACGTCCAGTAGTATAGAGTCTCCTAGGCTTTTAGGTTCAGTGTTCCTCGTCACTTGCTTCTTCCTTGGTTAGTGTTATACCGCTCGTGCCCCTTCGGGCAATTTATATTCATATTAAAATAAGACCGGAAATCCCGAAGAAGAGTTAGAATTGGAGTCAGAATCAGAGCCAGAGGCAAAAGATAGTCCCTTCAGAGGAAGCGGAAGAGTAGGCGGGAATGTCACTTTTTTATTTAGCAACTGCTTGATATTATTTACTTTCTTTCCGCTGTAGCTTGCTTTATCCAAAGCTTTCAAGAAATGGAAAAAACCTTTCCTTCTCACTCTAAGATAAGAGGAAGGGCGAGTCTAACTTATTATGAATTCCTTCACCGCTCCGTGGGCTAAGAACTGAAAGGTGAAAAGCAAGAACCAAGGCTTCGAGGTATCTTCTCTTTCTTCTAGGCTTTCGGGAAGGCGAAGAGAATGAGAAGAGAAATTCGCCACGTTTTCGCTAGTAGGTCGAGCTTCTTTCTGACTTCTTTACCGCTCTTGACCCGAACCGAACCCTCAAGTCACGACCTAAGCCTTATTTATGTTTATGGTTCCTTCGCTTACCGCCTAATCTTAATCTATTGCCCTGCCTCCAAGAGAAGAAATGGCACCAACCGATACAATGGCAGCTAGTTCCAGGGAAGTCAATTCAACTCACGTATCCCCTAGGTTGTGTAGCAAATCGAGATCAAGATCCAAGAAAGAACAAATCCAACATTCCACACATTGGACTGATCACTCTATCGAACTCCGAACTGCCTTGAAGGAAAAAGAGAAAGATTTTCGATTTGCTTTTCAGTCGGTATGGTGCACGAGCCATCGGTCACTGAGTATATCCGCAAGTATTTGAATCTTATGAGAAGGTTTTTTCAGGGAAAATCTTTTTTTTTATAAGAGAAAGCTTCCTTATCATTTTTCCTCGGGTCGCTTCCAGCTCCGAATGGTTGGTTCGTTGGTGCTCTAAGAAAGGATGGTGAGGTTAGCTGACCCGTCGAGGGAAATTCGAATTTTTAGCTTCAGCAGATGAGATGTGTGGATGTAGTTTATCTGGCAGATTGAAGGGATGCGCTCTTTCTGATTTTGCTTTCGCTGAATGCGCCCCAAACACTCTTGCGATTAGAAACCTGGGCTTAGAACCCGACCTTCCATCCAATTCCTTTACCCGATTTTCTTTCTCGGTAGCCTCAACTGCTGACCTGACCGATCAGTTAGCACTGACTTTCGTTTTCCAACAATCGCTCTACCCTATTTCTCCCTCTACTCCTTCTATAGGGAGGCCACTGTGTGAAACCCTTTGGAATATTCAGATTATCTCCTCCTTAGATAAGGAAACTTACTGAGCAGCGATCGCTGGAACAGGTGCTTGAGCACAATACCATAAAAAGCCTACGCCTTTCCGGTACCCCAGCTTAGAACATGTATGGGAGGGAGCGCAACAAGTGAGAAGGGGAAAGCTGAATACGGTGCTTGTTATTTGTACATTCCTCCTGATTTCGATTGCTTGCGATTCCCGATATGATGCCCGAGAAAGAAATGCACTCAATTGCTAATAGAAATCGCCTTTTCTTTTGGTTTTGAGTCCTGCACGCCGGCACCCTTAACTTAAGAAAGATGCGCTTGCCTTGGCTTAATCGCTAGCTCGCATATTCTTTATTGGAAGCTCGTAGCTCCTGCCTCGTCCCGCCTTCTTTCTATGCCTCAAGCGCAGAACTACCTAAAAAATGTACCTCTTTGACTTTGAATGAATCGCTATTGGCAGCAGCTGTATTAGTTTCTGCTTTAGAGGGCTGGCTATCTAATTCTCAATTATCCCGACTAAAAGCGAAGAGAAGGCGCTGCTTCACTTCCGGAAAGGTCTCAAATGGTCGAGCCTATCCTCTTCAAATCAGTCGAGCCTATCTTTATACCCTCTCCTTTGATATATGGATTAAGTGGTAAACCTCTACCATACCATAATTCTAATGGTAAAAGTCTTTTGGAATACATCAAGAATAATCGAAAAAGCGATCGAGTTCTTCTATGATAAAATCGTCTAATAGACTTAAAACCAAATCCCCCTATCCTCATCATAGTAGTAAACCTACGAATCGAATACTTTTGATGGATTGCCATTAATCCAAAAGGGTGATGGAATCCTAATAGGTTCCGAACTGAAACAGGAGATAAATCAACTGTCAAGTTCTTGACTCTAAATCTTTTAGCGAATTCGGCAGCTCCTTGATGGGAGATTAGTGATTTCTGATAAGAAATACTAACTCCAAAATCATCAAGTGCTTTCCGATATTCCTCAGCTATTTTACTGTCGGAGATGATAACCCCAAGAATACCATAGCGAGTAAACTTTCTCTCTTATTAGGAATGGTATAAATGAGTTTCAGACATCCGAAAAAACAGTATAAAAGAAAAGAAAAGGCTTACAGATTTCGAAATCATACATAATTCTATCGATCGACAAGAATTGGGCACTTTTCCCAACTTTATTTTAAGGAATCTCTAGATCTAGAAATGAATTTCGTACAACTGAACCTTTTCAAACTGTTTCTTTTTCAGAACCAAAAAGATTTGTGCCAAAATCACAGATGCTAAGAAGAACAAAAGGCCTTGGACTCGTAATGGATCTTGAAGCACTATTTCTGCGTCTCCCTGCCCAAACCCTCCTACATTTGGATTACTTGTTAATGGTTGATCAAGCTTGATGGATTCACCTTCTGAAACAAGAAGTTCTGGTCCTGGAGGTATAATATCAACCACTTGACGTCCATCTGATGCATCAACTATGGTTATTTCATACCCCCCCTTTTCTTTACGTACTATTCTGCTTACTATACCGGCTGATGTAGCATTATAAACTGTATTGTTACTCTTGCTACCATCAGGATAAATCTGACCCCTTCCTCTGTTCCCACCTACATATATAGGATATTTTAAGAAGTGAACGTCTTTTTTCGTAGCAGGGTCGGGAGAAAGGATGGGAAAGACGATTTCACTATATTTCTGACCGGGAACAGGACCTATCACAAGAATCTTTCTTTTATTAGGACGATAAGACTGAAAAGAAAGATTGCCCATCTTTTCTTTCATTTCGGGAGAAATACGATCGGGGGGGACTAATTCGAATCCCTCGGGTAAAATAAGAACAGCTCCCACATTTAAAGCTCCCTTTTTACCATTAGCAAGAACTTGTTTCAGTTGCATATCATAAGGAATTCGAACAACTGCTTCAAATACAGTATCAGGAAGTACAGCTTGCGGAACTTCAATATCCACGGGCTTATTAGCTAAATGGCAATTGGCACATACAATTCGCCCAGTCGCTTCTCGTGGATTTTCATAACCCTGCTGCGCAAAAATGGGATATGCATTTGAAATAGATGCTCGAGTTATTACATATATCATGATCGATAAAGAAATGGATCGAGTCATCTGTTCTTTTACCCAAGAAAAAGTATTGCTATTTTGCATAGTCCACTCATAGATCCCGGAATTTCTACAATAAATTCGATAGGTAGCTAGTAGAATTCCCTATCCACAAGTTTGCCATTGTATTGATCGTACTGAAAGAATTGTACTGGTGGAATATGGTATGAATACCTTGAACTGAAAAGGTAGAAGTATAAAAAATAAGTAAGATTCAAAATTCTTTCTTTATACACGAAGCAAAAATCTGATTTGATTGATATCAAGAGATCTAATGAATTCTTCATTCATTCATTGAATGATAAATTACTACAAGGGAAGGAGATACACGATTTAAAAAATGGAAGATCCAATATTTCACAATTGTATCTAGAATCACTGGGAAAGTGGAAACAAGACCAGATATAATTTGATCGTTCTGAGCCAATCCAAAATCGTTGTATATCGAACCAATCATTAGTTCCCAACCATGGGTCGAGTGGAATCCGATCCATAAATCAGTAACTAAAAGAATAGAAAAAGCTTTTATTGTGTCACTTAAGTTATAGAGAAATTCCTGAATCCAAGAATTAAGAATGAAAAGTTCTTCATTACCCAGAATAAAATAACTACTTAGAATAGCGAAACAGATTAGATTTGTCGATAAATGCAAAATTATATGGAAATGAGATTCATTGTGTCTTTTGACCAATTGTATTGTTTCCTTGTGCATTCCTATATGAAGCCCTTGCCCTTGTATATGTGTGCCCGAGTACTGCTTTATCATCTCGTCCAACAGAAATAGTTCTTCTAATTCCATAAGATTTTCTAGAACATTTTTCTCTTGAATATCATTCAAAAGGATTTCGGATTGCCTGGTATTCCACCAATTAATAATCCAAGTTTCTAGACTTTTATTAAATGAGAGAGAAACCCACCAGGGCAAGAAGAGTATAGGCACAAGATATGGGAGGGAAGCGGATGCTTTCTTTTTTTTCATTATGTATCTGTGATGTTAATGAACCTGTTTCATTCGTTGATTCTATCTTAGATTTCTATGAAGCGCGAGTTCTATAACAAGAGTCTATAACTCTAACAAGAACAAGGTATCGAATCTATGGGTCTTTTCCTATTTTTGTTTTTGTGTCAGAATTAAGTCTTTGTATCTAGAATAGAATATCGAAGAAGGGACCCTTTCGAATGAAAAAAAAAAGAAGTAAATATTCTTTCCAGATTCCAGAAATACCAATTAGGAAAATTGTAACCAATTCCATCTTCATTTATTCCTTTCGATGAAGACTCGAAAATCCATTTTAAGTAACGAATATTATTTTGATTTTAAGACGAACCCTACCAGATCCTTTAATTCTTTTATTTATATTTCGAATTCGAAAGATTTCACTTTTTAATCGCAGCACGGGGATAGGGTATCAATTCAAAATCAGGGAACTAAAAGGAAGAATTCTGTTTTTACGAAAACAAAAGGTAAGATATTTGATGAATCTATACTTAACTTAGATTAGACTTCTTAATGAAACTTATTAGACCTTTAATTAGTATAAAAGAGTTAAGCTGGGGGCCATGTATATGCGTATATTTTGGTGTACAAATAGTTTATAGTTTATATTAATACTTAAATTCTTAATACTTATCTTAATACTTAATATATTATATATTTAAAATATATATATATAATATTTAATAATATATTTATATTTTTTTTTTATTCTTTATTCGAATTATATTTTCTTAGAATTGTTCCATATGCGTCCTCCTGGTTTTTTATTTGTATTTGAGATGTATAATGTATGTGAACTGCTGCCTCAACGGAACGGTAAAATAGAATATAGCATCCTTATGCCGGAATGAACATTTTTAAGAAGCTGCAGTTGTCTTAAAAAGATAATTAGTAAGTTCTTCTCTCATGCTGAGATTTCTTCTTCAGTTCATTTCATTCAATTGGTACGCGCAAGAAATAGGCCAATTCGGCAGCTTTTTGTTCAATTTCTCGTGGATTAAAATTATCATCAGTACGAGTCAAGGGAATGGCTCCTTGACCCCGGATTTCCATATAAAGGACACAACGAGTAAAAAGACCCTCTCCCCCCTCTATTCTGATTGATTGGATATCTTTCAGAAAGAAACGAAGGAAGATGCGACGATTTTTTCCAGGGAATCCCCAACGAAAAAGGCACATTATCCCTTCTTTTCTATCGAATCGGTCATAACCACT